GCTTCAGAGAAAAATCCTTGTTCCGGGCTAACGCTGGCTCAGGTTGCTGTCTCGGCTGACGCTAGTGACGTTCCGGGACTATTGGGCTCTACAGAGAGAGAGCAGCTAGTGAGGGAGCACAAGAGAGGGCAGCGAATAAGGAAAAACAGGTGAAAACTGGGATGAAACCCAGGAAAAAACCCTTGAGTGAGAAGCGGCCTCGCATCATAGGTGAAATTCACTTGACTGGTACAGAAGGTAGGATGGTTCTTTCTATCTCCCTCCGGAGTCATCGTTCCCGGCTGTCCTTCAACGAGGGAACCTAGGCACAGAGTTTTCCTTATCTCGTGGTTGTTGATTCCAGCGAGCCTTGCACGCCCGTAAAGAGTTAGTAATTAGAAGGTGCTTGTTGAATTCTTCCCTTTCAGAGTCATACGATAAAGGGCAGGGAAGGCAGAAAGCTTGGGGTGTAGGTAAGTACGAGACCCTCTTAGCCCTACGCTCCCTTCTCTTAGCCTCCATGGCAATGGTAATGATCCATAAGCCGAGTGAGCTAAGGTCACTCTCCCCTTTCAATAAGCCTACTCTCTTTCTGGTTAAACCATATCAGGACTTTGACTTACCCTTATCCGTCAATCCCCTCTCGTTAGCCAAACTGGCATCTAACTGTCGCTATAAAATGGCTACGGAACTAAACAACCAAGCAAAGGAGACTCCGATGAAGCAAACAAAGGCTACCAGAAGAGCGGCATCCGTTTTCCACAGGGCCCCTCTTTTTCTGTTCCCTACGTATGTGATTGAAAGAGACAAAGAGAGGTAGGACGATGACAAAGTACGGATTCCGATTGCTCTGTCACTGCATCCAACTACTTGTCCCTAGCTAAAGTGAGAAACCATACCTTGCCACATGGATCATGGAAGTAGCGGATTGAAATGAGAGTAGCAGATCAAGGTTGGACGGATACGGGAATGCCAAAGAAGAGATGGTTGCCTGGGATGGACATCTCACTCGAAAGAAGCACGAGCGGGCAGCTTCTTCCGGCTAAACAACGAGTAAGGAAGAGCTAGTCTTTCAAGGAAACACAAGACAGAGTGCAGTTGCATCGATTAACCTCTTTGGGTTAGGGAACGGTAACAGATTCCTAGTCTGATAGAGTCTATTGCGCGCGTGAGAGCTTGACTGATGCTATTCTACCTTGCTTTTTGATTTACTGATGGAAAGTAGTAAGCCCACCCCAAGATGAGTGCTCTCCTATTCCGACTTCCCCAGAGCCTCCGGTAGCACAGCCGAGACAGCGACGGGTTCTCAGCCCCTGCGGGGATGGAGCGACAGAAGTCTTGAGAATGCAAGAGAAGGTCACGGCGAGACGAGCCTCATTACGATAGGTGTCAAGTGGAAGTGCAGTGATGTATGCAGCTGAGGCATCCTAACTGACCGGTAGACTTGAACCTTGTTCCTACATGACCCGATCAATTCGATCAGGCACTCGCCATCTATTAAAATTGTGAAACTATTTTACAACATGAAAAAACCAAAAGCTCTGCCCTCCCTCTCTTTCTATCCAAGGGATGGGCTCGGTGACTCCTTGGCTCCACCAAATTTCCCAAGCTTCGCCTTCCGCTGTTGGGGAAGACAAGCCTGACCGCCATTTTGATTCTGGGTTCCGCCTTGCTCCTTACCGAGCCCAAACCTTGGCTTCTTCAGTGGAATGAGGGCGAAATCGAGTATCGACAGAGAGGAGTAGCTCCCCTGCTCTTGCCAAGTCCCATGTTCTTTGATTTTTTGGAACAGGTTGCCTGTACAAACCTATGAGTCGATACGTAACTCGATCACTCATTACTGCCAACTCGAGGTTTCTTTCCAAAGAAAAGCAGAGTTCCTATGCATTTTTCTGAACAGCTTACTTGTTCTATTAAAGCCCGAGACTATTCCCTTGCTGAAACTATTGCCTTATTGAACGTGTGCCGTCTCAACTACCAAATCGCAGAACCCGTTCCCAAGCCTTAGACTAGTTCTTTTTACTGGTCTCCTCTTCTATCGGTCTAAAGAGCTAACCCAACCAGAGGAACGAGAACAAGTTCCCCTAAGCTACCTGAGATAAGCTACTTGTTTTCTTTGAACGGCATTCCTGTTCTATCGATTGCCAGTACCAAGGGACTAGTCAGAGGAAAACCGGAGAAAGTAGTCCACCCAGTGGCCTTGACGGAACGGAATGAAACAACAGAAGAGAAGCTGCTTTCCTCATCGGCGGAAAGAACTAACCCGAGTATTGAGGGGAGGAATGAGATCATGACCCGACTCCAATCGATCGAATTTCAGAGATCACGTCATCGACGGAAGAGGCATGCACGAGGAGAAAGAGATCCACTGAAGGCGGGGGACCAGGTGCCTTCTTTATCTCGGGTACCGACTCAAGAGCAATTGAAGCATGGGTGGATTCAAGCAATACTCCTCCATCTGGCTAATAAGATCCCCCTCCTCAGAGGTCCAATTCTGCCTGACCACATCTGCAAACCCAGG